CATATCTAGTCCAAAGACTTGGGATAAGATACAAGAATTGTTGTTCGTATCCATTTGTGAAATAATAGAATGAATGAGAAACATAGTGAATTTTGTTTGAACCGATGACGAAAAAAATAGGATAATATAAAATATAAAAAATAAAGTAGTTAGGAAGTAAAATGGGCTTTTTATTGGGGATAGAGGGACTTGAACCCTCACGACTTCTAAAGTCGACGGATTTTCCTTTTACTATAAATTTCATTGTTGTCGATATTGACATGTAGAATGGGACTCTCTCTTTATTCTCGTCCAATTAATCCGTTTTTCAAAAGATTTTTCAGACTCTGGAATGAATAATTTGATAACTGAATATTTGATTCTTTCTTCAACTTCGATTGGAATAGATTCACAATAACTCTAAATTTTTTTCATATTCATATCATATAATATATATATATAAATATATTCATATATATATATATAATATATATAATATAAAATATATAATATGGATTCGGATTCGGGCCGTGATTAATCAATCGTTTGATATGTCAGTATTTGATATGTCAGTATGTATATATACGTATATAGGGCCATCCTATCTGTAATTTTGATAGAGGGATTCCAGCTACCAACGCAACGTAACGTAGTCAACTCCATTCGTTAGAACAGCTTCCATTGAGTCTCTGCACCTATCCCTTTTTGATTCTAGTTTTATAAATTAAACCCCTATTTTATCAAAATAAAGATTTGGCTCAGGATTGCCCATTTTGAATTCCGGGGTTTCTCTGAATTTGGAAGTTACCACTTAGCAGGTTTCCATACCAAGGCTCAAGCTAATCAAGTCCGTAGCGTCTACCGATTTCGCCATATCCCCCCTTGAGACAGGATCTAGTTGTAATTCACCCCTTTCATTTATCTTGAAATCGTTGAATTCATTAGCTAATGATTCTTATATCTAAAAAGTGTATGCCGCTATTTTATTTTTTTTTCGCCATCCTCCATCATTTCATCTCTATTGTATTAGATGAGCCCTATTTGTTTCAATCTGTTTCAATTAGACATGATTCTATCATTGATGTGTCCACACTTCAATATGAATATATATATCCCACATATATATGTCTCTCCCCCCTTCATTTTGACTTTAAAGGTCGATTTGGAATACTGTAAGGGTCGATATTCATTCTTCCTTTTTTCATCCTATCTCCCCTTTTTCTGAATGAAAACAGAGTAATATCCTATTATAAATTGTATCTTTTTATCCCTTTCGTAGGATGGATTCGCTATCATTTCATTATATATCATTACATATATAATTAATTAGCATAATTTAGTATAACTGTTCTAAGAAATGTATAACTGTTCTAAGAAATAATTAGACTTTTCTAAAATCATAATTTAAAATTTAATATTATTATTATTAAGTATTAAGTTAAGTAATTATTAAATTATTAATAATATATTATTAATAATATAAATATAAAATATTTAAAAAAAAAAAATAAATTTTAATAAATTATAAATTAAAGAAATAAATTATAAATTAAAGAAATAATAATAAATAATCTAATGGTAGATAGAATGACTATATAGTCATATACCTACCGAATTAGTCATTCTATTACTAAAATGGAATCCTATTCTATTCAGTTATATTCATAATAAAATAAATAAAATTAAAATTTAGTATTTTTCAGTATTAGTATTTTCGTATAAAAATAGTAAATTACTATAAAATCTGGTAGTTTCCTGAATTCCTATTCACTATTTCTGTTATGTGAGCCCGCTTAGCTCAGAGGTTAGAGCATCGCATTTGTAATGCGATGGTCATCGGTTCGATTCCGATAGCCGGCTTGGCTTTTCTTTTTCTCTATCCATTTTTTCCGTGATTGATAATCTCTCCTCTCCCTTTCTCAAAATGTCGGGCCGATGATCTATTATGTCGTGTTAACTCGCAACTATGAATAAAAAATGAATTGGAGCAATTAGATCTCTACGGAACAAATCATAAAACGGAGCCTTAACTTCCTATATATACAAAAAATACGGATATTGATACAATTCATTTCATTCTATTTTCATTCTACTTTAGTAGTACTTCAGTAGATATTTAGCTTTGCTTTGTTTATCCTTTAGTTCAGTCTTAATTTAGATTTTTTCTGTAAAATGAAATTTAAATAAAATAAAAAGGAGTTTTATGTCTCGTTACCGAGGGCCTCGTTTCAAAAAAATACGCCGTCTGGGGTCTTTACCAGGATTAACTAGTAAAAGGCCTAAATCCGGAAGTGATCTTAAAAACCAATTGCGCTCTAGGAAAAGATCACAATATCGTATTCGGCTAGAAGAAAAACAGAAATTGCGTTTTCATTATGGTCTCACAGAACGGCAATTACTTAGATATGTGCATATCGCTGGAAAAGCCAAAGGGTCAACAGGTCAAGTTTTACTACAGCTACTTGAGATGCGTTTGGATAACATCCTTTTTCGATTGGGTATGGCTTCAACCATTCCTGGAGCCAGACAATTAGTTAACCATAGACATATTTTAGTTAATGGTCGTGTAGTGGATATACCAAGTTATCGTTGCAAACCCCAAGATATTATTACTCCGAAGGATGAACAAAGATCGAAAGCTCTGATTCAAAATTATATTGCTTCGTCGCCCCGCGAGGAATTGCCAAAACATTTAACTATTGACTCATTCCAATATAAAGGATTAGTAAATCAAATAATAGATAGTAAGTGGATCGGTTTGAAAATAAATGAGTTGTTAGTCGTAGAATATTATTCCCGTCAGACTTAAACCTAACGAAATAACAAAGAAAGGTTCAGACAATTTTTTTTCCCTTTTGTCGAAGGAAAAAGATTTAAGGTTTAAGGGCTTTGATCCGCATTTTTCTTATTAACGTATCACAAGTAATGTAATTAGGAATAGAGAATCCTTATCAAATCAAATACAAATAAAGGTCTTACTGTTCTGTTGGAATAATGCTATCAATTGTTATTTGATTTGATACATTGTGGTCGGTAACGTTGGTGAATCAACAGAAACGGAAAGAGAGGGATTCGAACCCTCGGTAAACAAAAGCCTACATAGCAGTTCCAATGCTACGCCTTGAACCACTCGGCCATCTCTCCCACATATACATAATCTTATTATTGAACAGAAACCGAGTGAAGTGAATAGCGAGTCATTCATTTCATATTATTGCAGTACGGGTACGACAAATCAATGGTTCCATAGAAATAAAAAATCCCTTTCAAATTTCATAGTTCTCAACAACAATTTCCTCATCAGTTCCCCCATAGATCTATTACTAGATCTATTAGTAATTGTCCCTTGGATTTTTCTATTTCAATTGTATGACGTATACACGTTATGCAAATAAAAGAGATGGTTACTCTAATTTGAATTTGAAATTGGATAGTTTATCATGGACTGATTATTCCACTCTTTTTCCTCTTTTATTTGGACCATAACCAAATCAAAACTTATCGAGTTACCAGAATCCGTAGTAAAATCAAGTCCTCGGTTAGTCAACTTAGAGAAAATGGTAAGAGAAAATAGTAATAGTTCCGTTCATCGGTATACTACTAAATTGGTATTAAATCCGATCTTATTCAAATATTTCATATCTCTCCTTGTCCAAAAGGGAACAATTTCCGCGTAAGGTCCACATCTTTTTTTTTTATTAATCTATTTTATGATATTTCGTACTACTGTACAATTCCTTTTTGGATCATTTTCCCTTGGGAAAATGAGAAGAATTATATAATGGATTGCTAATTATGCCTAGATCCCGGATAAATGGAAATTTTATTGATAAGACTTCTTCAATTCTAGCCAATATCTTATTACGAATAATTCCGACAACTTCAGGGGAAAAAAGGGCATTTACCTATTACAGAGATGGTGCGATTTGATTCTTTTTTATTTATTGTTTTTTTAGGCCTTAATCTGAGAAAAAGAGGCGCGGTTCGGGATAGAAAGAAACAAATTATTTTATTGAAATAAACCGACGCTTGGTGAAGGTAAAGTTTTGAGATAGAACAATTCCTTCTGTCGTGTATCCTCGATTGATGCGGCCTCAGATGCTTTAATTATCGATTTTAGTATTGAGCGAAAGGTTACACCTATAGGTTCTGGATTGCGGGTCAATACTACGCCACTAGTACCAATAGGCAGCATAGCATAGGGGAAGAAGCACTACTCTAAGGAATCAACAACACAAAAACTTTGTTATAAATTATCCCTTACTTATGGGTCTCGGGACTAACAAGAATGGTTGGGACAACAAACATCCATCTCGTTCGTACTTTGGATACCCACATAACCATCAAAGATTGTTGAAGTGACTAATTCCTCTATAAATTAGGAGGCGTTGAGGACAAAGAAATTATTGGAGTTACCATTTCCATCTAGCACTAATACAATTGGTGTTAAGAAGAGACCTCTTTCGGGAAGGCTGGCTAGGGATTTCTAGTAAAAATACTAGCCCCCGTCAGTTCATAATGAGAATGGTGAAATCTTGATTCCATAGATGATTATTTCCCTTAGTACTATGCACAGAAGGGAGGAGCCGTATGAGATGAAAATCTCATGTACGGTTCTGGAACGGAGATTCTTTGAATAGAATGAACGACCGTAACGGATGTCGGCTCAATCTGAAGGAAATTATGCGGAAGCTTTACAGAATTATTATGAAGCTACGCGACTAGAAATTGATCCCTACGATCGAAGTTATATACTCTATAACATAGGCCTTATACACACAAGCAACGGAGAACATACGAAGGCTTTGGAATATTATTTCCGGGCACTCGAACGAAACCCATTCTTACCACAAGCTTTTAATAATATGGCCGTGATCTGTCATTACGTGCGACTATCTCCATTATAGAAAGAAGGAAAAAAAGATCAAATTACCTAGTAAATACTAGAAAAAAAGATAAGCTTTCTACATATGCATCGTCCAAAGCAACGATTTTTATCAGCTGTAGCAAGGAAAAAGTCT